TCGTGAATAACCAAATTCCAATTGAAATGAAATCTTTAGGAGGAATCAATGAAACGACATCAATTCAAATCCTGGATATTCGAATTGAGAGAGATCAAGAATTCTCACTATTTCTTAGATTCATGGATCAAATTCGATTCAGTGGGATCTTTCACTCACATTTTTTTCCACCAAGAACGTTTTATGAAACTCTTTGACCCCCGAATTTGGAGTATCCTACTTTCACGTGATTCACAGGGTGCAACAAGCAATCGATATTTCACGACCAAAGGTGTAGTACTGCTTGTAGTAGTGGTCCTTATATCTCGTATTAACAATCGAAAGATGGTCGAAAGAAAAAATCTCTATTTGATGGGGCTTCTTCCTATACCTATGAATTCCATTGGACCCAGAAAGGAGACATTGGAAGAATCTTTTTGGTCTTCCAATAGAAATAGGTTGATTGTTTCGCTCCTGTATCTTCCAAAAGGGAAAAAGATTTCTGAGAGTTGTTTCATGGATCCGCAAGAGAGTACTTGGGTTATCCCAATAAAGAAAAAGCGTATCATGCCTGAATCTAACCGGGGTTCGCGGTGGTGGAGGAACCGGATCGGAAAAAAGAGGGATTCTAGTTGTCAGATATCTAATGAAACCGTAGCTGGAATTGAGATCTCATTCAAAGAGAAAGATAGCAAATATCTGGAGTTTCTTTTTTTATCCTATACGGATGATCCGATCCGCAAGGACCATGATTGGGAATTTTTTGATCGTCTTTCTCCGAGGAAGAACCGAAACATAATCAACTTGAATTCGGGACAGCTATTCGAAATCTTAGGGAAAGACTTGATTTGTTATCTCATGTCTGCTTTTCGTGAAAAAAGACCAATTCAGGGGGAGAGTTTCTTCAAACAACAAGGAGCTGGGGCAACTATGCAATCCAATGATATTGAGCATGTTTCCCATCTCTTCTCGAGAAACAAGTGGGGTATTTCTTTGCAAAATTGTGCTCAATTTCATATGTGGCAATTCCGCCAAGATCTCTTCGTTAGTTGGGGGAAGAATCAGCACGAATCAAATTTTTTGAGGAACGTCTCGAGAGAGAATTGGATTTGGTTAGACAATGTGTGGTTGGTAAACAAGGATCGGTTTTTTAGCAAGGTACGGAATGTATTGTCAAATATTCAATATGATTCCACAAGATCTATTTTCGTTCAAGTAACGGATTCTAGCCAATGGAAAGGATCTTCTTCTGATCAATCCAGAGATCATTTCGATTCCGTTAGAAATGAGAATTCAGAATATCACACATTGATCGATCAAACAGAGATTCAGCAACTAAAAGAGAGATCGATTCTTTGGGATCCTTCCTTTCTTCAAACGGAACGAACAGAGATAGAATCAGATCGATTCCCGAAATGCCTTTTTGGATCTTCCTCCATGTCCTGGCTATTCACGGAACCTGAGAAGCGGATGAATAATCATCTGCTTCCGGAAGAAATCGAAGAATTTATTGGGAATCCTACAAGATCAATTCGTTCTTTTTTCTCTGACAGATGGTCAGAACTTCATCTGGGTTCGAATCCTACTGAGAGGTCCACTAGAGATCCTAAATTGTTGAAGAAAAAACAAGATGTTTCTTTTGTCCCTTCCAGGCGAGCGGAAAATAAAGAAATGGTTGATATATTCAAGATAATTACGTATTTACAAGATACCGTCTCAATTCATCCTTCGGAACCAGATCACATCCCGGATCTGGTTCCGAAGGATGAACCGGATATGGACAGTTCCAATAAGATTTCATTCTTGAACAAAAATCCATTTTTTGATTTCTTTCATCTATTCCATGACCGGAACAAAGGGGGATACGCGTTACGCCACGATTTTTTTGAATCAGAAGAGAGATTCCCAGAAATGGCGGATCTATTCACTCTATCAATAACCGAGCCGGATCTGGTGTTTCATAGGGGATTTGCCTTTTCTATTGATTCCTACGGGTTGGATCAAAAAAAATTCTTGAATGAGGTATTCAACTCCAGAGATGAATCGAAAAAGAAATCTTTATTGGTTCTACCTCCTCTTTTTTATGAGGAGTCGGTCCGGATCTACTGCGGGAATGAGTTGGAAGATCCCAAACTAAAAACAGCGGTATTTGCTAGCAACAACATAATGGAGGCAGTCAATTATAGCACCTATGGAAGAAATGTATCGAATCGATTCTTTTTAATGAATAGATCCGATCGCAACTTCGAATATGGAATTCAAAGGGATCGAATAGGAAATGATACTCTGAATCATATAACTATAATGAAATATACGATCAACCAACATTTATCGAATTTTAAAAAGAGTCAGAAGAAATGGTTTGATCCTCTTATTTCTCGAACTGAGAGATCCATGAATCGGGATCCTGATGCATATAGATACAAATGGTCCAATGGGAGCAAGAATTTCCAGGAACATTTGGAACATTTCGTTTCTGAACAGAAGAATCCTTTTCAAGTAGTGTTCGATCGATTACGTA